TCTGATGGAGTCTACATCGTACGTAGAGCGCCCAAGCACTTTTTAGGCCAGCTCAGTTCTCTTATCCATCGGTCCAATGCACTGGGCTCATCTCATGGAGGGAAAAGCCAAAATGTAGTTGTGTTGTTGTTGTTCGCCGCTTCGATGCATTCCCTTCTCTCCCCGGCATCGTCCCACACAGAAAGAAAGAGCGCAGAGCCGCGGCCCGACCTGTGGGTCCGCTAACGTAAAGCGAGGAGTTGAGCCTGAACTGGCGAACCGAAGTCACTTTCGGAACCATACTTCCTACAGCTAACACGCGTCCAGTCCATCGGGAACGCGCAGCGCAAACGAACGAGAGCTGCTATACCGAATCCCCCGCTGACCATCGGGGACCGAGTGGTAAGGCCATGATACGCAGGGGAACGGATCACTCATTCTTACATTGGGGACAGGTGCACGAACGACAACTCCAAACGTCACACATCCGCCGCCTACTTACCGTTTAGGTGGCACCAGCGAGATCCAGCTAAGGAAAAAAAAGTTTCGCGGCTGCTCCACTCCGCCGCGGTCTCATGAACTGAACTTCGTTGCCTTCCCGCGCGCAAAGCGAATGGGCGCTGTGCTGTGGGTCAGTTTCGGGGCGGGGGCTCGAGAGACCAGAAGAATGATTCATTTGGATCGACGAGCTTTTTCAGCCCCAAAACTAAGAATAAATAGAATGTCTGTCTATCCATGAACATCTATTCTATCTGTATAGATAGGGGATACCTCTATACATATAAAAGTTTCTTATGGGATGATATGATCGCCTAGCCGTAGCCGGCATATCAGCTGCGCTCAATATGCGGGATTTCTCTTGGATCAGATCTTTTGCTTTGACGGAAGCAAGACGAGGAAGCGGAGCTGTACTATAAGCGGTAGCTTCCCCCGACCGACTAAAATACAAGAGTCGCGGCCTACTTTGATTCAAAAGGGAGGCTACGGGTTTGGACACAAGCAAACGGCTTTCTATCATAGTTGCAAGGGTTCCAAAAGGGTTCCAAACCTTAACTACTTAAGTACCAAAGGCTGCTTTCGGTTGGTTTCATAAGGGGGCTGTTCACTACAAGCTATCAGCGCTGTCTTAGATTGAACGGAAATAAGATAAGTCGACGTTTATCTCTAAGGCGGGTTTCCGCTGAGAACGGAATAGTGTTCGTGCCCAAAGGATCTTCAAGACCTATCTTCTAGAGTTCGCTGCTTTTCCCAGGCCGGAGAAGGGCTTATACTGCTCGCCTATGTTTGGTTTGATATATTCATTTAGTACCAATATAAACTACAACTACACCAAAGCGTAAGGGCCGCTATAGAAGCTAGAAGTAGCCTATAGCATAGTAGTCGGCCTAACCAAAGCGTCACGACAACAAAAAATGACCCTTATGAATGGAATCTTAAGTAGGGGGGGCTTAGCCCGCCCGCCTACCAATCAAAGAGGCTGAGAGTCAGCGTAAGCTCTTCGAGCTTTCTCCGCCAGAGCTTGAGAGCTTACCTTCATTCGCTTCGCGGGAGCCGCACGGCACATAGCTGGAAGTCAGAGGGCCCATACTACCTGCCTAAACCTTCGCTCCGAGGGACCGTAGATCGGAAAGCGCCTTCTAAACCACCCCATTCATCCAAAAGAGAAGGGAAGGGGCCTATGTATTTGCATGATCCCTGTAGATTTTAGCCTATCTACACCCGGAGCCAACCCCCTATCGGTCCTGCCACCACGCCGCAGAACGAGAGCTCGTGTGGAACCTTTTATTTCTGGCGTAACTGCGGTGGAACGTAAGAAAATATTAAGGTCGCGTAACATAAGGGCCGGAGGTACGGTAACCTCTGCCAAAATATGACACCCGAAGGGCCCGGAACGCACAATCCTATCCTATCCGAGTTTACCCCTTGCATGCACTTCGGACAGCCGACCGTAGCATCATAAGGAGTACCCCCTTTCGAGGTAAAAAAAGGTACGATAGATAGGAAGTTGGTTTTTCTCAACGTGGTGTATAGCACGAAAAACCTTTCGATACAAGATAGAGACGTTCTCACATAAAAGAACGAGAGCTGTTGAGAGGTTCCATAGGCAGCACTTTTGTACGTGATCGTAGTATGTCACGTCGTCTCGTCCCCGCTGCATTGAAGAGTACCTATGCACTATGTTCCGGTTCACTGATAAGGAAGATAGAGTTGGGGTGGGGTTCTACGATGTGATACTCAAGTATGACCCGGGGAGATAGATGCTAACTATGGGTAGGAAGCAGGAACCTTTATGTAAATAACTTCTGGGGGTTAAAGATCTCTTATACTACCATCGATCGACAGAGCGGAACGACCAGAAAAAGAAGTGAAGTTAGAAAGCCGTATGATAGGTGGTAACTATCTTGTACGGTTCGGGGGGTAATCGGCGTACTCCGATCAGTGGTTTGGGGATCTTTGGCTCTATCGAACATACAGGGAATTGGAGGTAGCATTCCACCGATGTTAAGTCATGGACTGGTTTCTTCAGCCCTTTTTCTATGTGTTGGTGTTCTATATGACCGACATAAGACTCGACTTGTTAGATATTACGGAGGTTTAGTGAGCACCATGCCGAATCTCTCTACCATTTTCTTTTCTTTTACTTTGGCCAATATGAGTTCACCTGGTACTAGCAGCTTTATAGGGGAATTTCTCATCTTAGTAGGAGCTTTCCAAAGAAATAGCTTAGTAGCCACATTAGCCGCGCTTGGGATGATTTTAGGCGCTGCGTATTCCCTTTGGCTATATAATCGTGTGGTTTCTGGAAATTTAAAACCCGATTTCCTCCATAAATTCTCCGATTCAAATGGCAGAGAAGTCTCTATATTTATACCTTTTCTTATTGGAGGGGCGACCGTCCTTTGAACTACCAAAGAAAAAAGGGTAAACCAAAAGGGTAAACCAATGTGATCATGACGTTGTAGGTGCTTGCGATGGGACGGATGCGACTTCCCTTAGTTGGTTTGGGTGGCATAGCCCGTTGCATAAGTCCCCCCCTTATATTTTGATTTCTTTTTTTAGTCTTTAGGGAGAAAAAGCTTTACCTTACTAATAAAATAAGGCTCGCGCAGGGGCGTTCACTTTTTTTTGGCTGAGCCCTATCTTTCTGGGCGGGACTGAGAGAAAGAAAGGACGGAGGGCAACCATGCATGGTACTTCTCGACCGTGTCTCCGAGGGACAGTTGAACGAGCGACTCATGAATGCTGCCGGGTTGGACGAGCCAATAACTCGAACGCGTTCGGTCTGTTTTTTGAGCAAGAATCACAGCCTTACCTTACCTTCACCATGATACGGACTCCAAGTTCTTATGGCAGAGCACGAGGAGATTTATCATCAATATGATTATGGGAATGGAAACCAGAAGCACGACCGGGGCCTTCGTAGTACAAAATAAGAAAACCATCAATAACAGTAACGTAAGCATGAGACTCTTTGGTAGTACCGGTGAACCAGATGGCCGCGGCGATGGAATCTGGGACGGAGGACTCGTAGTATCTCTCTAGATCTGGAAAAAGCGAAAGACCCCCTAACGTAATTCGAATGGAGGCTGACCGCTGAGCCCGCTCTGGCCTCGCAGGGCGGGCCCTTGCGTTTGCGAGCTGGAGCTTCCATAGCTTATGACTAGAGCAATGAGAGGGGCCCCAGCAGAGAGAACAGTAAGAATAACGAGCGCTCCGCCCGTCAAGCGGGCGGCAGGAGCAGCGGGAAAGTGCTTGTGTTAGGCCAACAGCCCAGTGAACCGGGCGGGGTACTCGACTAAAGGGGGGCACACTGAGCAAGTACGATAAATTAGCCCCGCTCCGCTTTATTCAAAGCAAGGACCACTACGGGAGAAAAACCAAGGACCTATGGAAGTCAAGTGGAAGTCAAGTCGGGGCTCGTACCCGGTCAATATTGGATCAAACAATATGGGAAAAGATCGTACAGTTCCCTACCGAGACAACAGAAACTCTCAACGGATCCTCCGCGCGCTGGGCATACCTCTTCTGTGCGCCTTTATCGTGACGGGAACAGAACAACAGGGAAAGACCCGGCCGATCTGACCAGGGCTCGAGGGCGAGCTTTATTTAAGAGAGAATGGGGGGGAGTGAATCGAAAGGCAGGCTTCCGTTTCCGTTTTTGGTTTGGGGGCTTTCGGGCTCCTCTCGATCTTATTCGTAGTTGGGAAGGGGGAAGGAGTCTAAATCAATAGACATTAATGAACCATCATTGATGGACGTTGCACATGACACGATCAATTCGACTCAAGGCCTGGCGCCATTCCCGGACCTAGCAGCAGACGGGCGGGCCGGGCCTGAATTCAGACCAGACCAGACTCTTCTTTGTTTGAGCTGCTCCCACACACGCAGACCGGAAGATCTCAGTTGTCCTGGACTGGACAAGTACGTAGAGATCCTCGTGGGACCGGGGAGGGAGTCTCAATCGATCTTTTCTAGGATTCCTTATCACGCCACGCACGGAGATCTTTCCATTGATAGATTAAGGGAGAGGGCTACCCCCTTGAACAGACTCTTAAAGGTTAGGTTACTACCTGCCTCTACAGAAGAGGTCTACTTTGTACCGCACGGAGGTCATATAGATCGAAACCCGGAGCGATAAGAACGAAAGCCCTACCCACAGCTACAACTACTGTCGCTTCAAAAGGCTTAGATTCTAAGGGCGCTACTGAAAGCCTTTGGTACTTCGGTAGGGCGAACAGCCCTTAAAACCAAAAAAAGGTTTGGAACCCTTACCCTATTTTTACATTTCATTCTCTATTCGGCCCGCGCCTCAAACAAAATGAGAAAAAAGGAGAGGCCTATTGATTCGAAGTAACTACGAAAGGGTCGGTCAATAGCATAGCTCTTTCTTTCAAATACGAGATGGGGCCCCTTCTCAAAGATTTGATGGAATGGCCTAGCCCACCCAAGAGCGCTTATGTCATATGGGAACTCATGGCTGGAAAGAATCCTTATGGTTTTGATATCCGGTAGGAATAATAAGATCAAAGTCCAGGTTGGTTTTTGAGCCTAGTGATAGGAGACTATCTAGCTTGGTTCGGAGAGCACTTGTTGGGTATTTTTTTTCTTTCTAAATGTTACGGCCTAAATGCTGAACTATTGACCCTACTTGTTTGGATGGGTGTTCACCCCAAAGTGTTCCCGGACTGCATGCATACATCCGTAAGTAACTTAGTGCAACATGGCAAATTTCATTGATAGGAATCAGCAAAGAAAAGAAAAACGAGTCAACATCTTAATGTTTATTTGGGAGATTGTCCACGGGCTGAGGAGTGCCCACATGAGTTCGTTGAGGTGTCTACACAGGAATAAAAACCTCTTTTATATTCTGTCGACAGTTCGGATTGATCCACCTAAGTAGAACGAAAAGGAGGTCTTGTCAAAGCAAAGGTACCTGGGCACTTTATTGATCAAGATTCCCAAGCTCTCCCCTTTAGAAACCGGGGAAGTTAACTCTGTCTTTTCCTTTTCTTAACTCTGTCTTTTCCTTTTCTTATGGATGAGGATAATTCAAAAGGGATTCCCCACCTTCACCCGCTTAAGACCCGTAAGAGCAAGAAGGTCTTAGTAAGGCTTTTGGGGGGTATCAATCGATTATATCAACTCGCTTTTTAGCTGTTGAAGGCGAACTCTCGATTCTATGACCTTTTATCATGCAACCTTTAGAGTGATATCAAGATATAGAACCTTTCCTATCCCACTTGTCTGCAACCTTTCTTAAGTGATATGCCGAAGTTAAATCAATCGATTCTCTCACCTGATCTGCCCATCTTCATTTCATGCCCGAACTGTAAGCAAGAAAGACTCAATCCCTTTATTAGGGTAGGGTTATGATGAAAACCCCGTCTTTTTTGAACGCGAGTCCCTTTCCGTACGAGAAGGGTCATCACGAATTAAGAGCTTCCGACTACTTGCTCAACAAAGAGGAATTACGAATTGCGTATCGAGGCTTTTTTGGGATTTGTCTTTCTTGGATATAGTAGCTTTGTTTGCCCTTCTTTCCTTTCCTTATGGTCGCCTGACTAAAGAATGTTCACATTGTGAGTTAAGGGATGAATCAATCTCAAAAAAAGCATTCTGAACACGAGACTTCACTGCCAACTGAACTGCATCTCTAAGTTCTAAAGCTTCAAGACATAAAGCGCTGGATCCTTCAACTTTCTTTCCAATAGCCTCTATAACTTTCCCATTGTGATTTCTCACAACCCCACCAATTACAGATTTATTAGTGTCATTACAAAAGGATCCGTACGTATTAAATTTCAACCAGCCCAACTCAGGTTTAATCGATCCATGATCATCCTGCTGGTCATTTTTGAGCACTTGTCTCTTATCAGCAATGAAATTGTCTAACTAAGATTCTACAATGGCTTTCTGGAGCCTATGAACTACCTGAAGAGGTTGTAATCTTTCTTCAGGAATAACTAACTCACATCTAACTTTCGAGAGGGTACCGCATAGAAAAGCAATCTTAGTTAGCATCTGTCTCTCCACATCCTGAGAATCTTCCAACATTCTCATAATCTGATACAACTATTTATCAAAAGTAGAGATCCCCTGCATATCAATGATCAGCCCGCAAAGACTTATCTAGACTCCACGAGTCCAATCACAGGTAAGAAGAATATGGTCAATAGTCTCTGAACCCTGTGCACAAATGGAAGAGCCCCCAGATTCTTTAGAGTTTCGTTTATATAAAGCCATGGCAGTAGGTAATGCATTACGACAGCATATCCACAAAAGAGTTTTAATCTTATTAGGACAAGTAAGCTTACAAATAAATTTCCAGATACTATGATCAAGACTATGAGAACTGGATGCCTTGTTTTGGTTCTGAGAACTAGACATGCTGTTTTTTTAAGAGGAAATATCCAGACTTTACAGACTACTGACCCTCAATATTGATCGGAAAAATTCTCTTATCTTCCCTTTCAAAAACTCCAAGAGGTATTCTGCAGGGAGAGCAAGGGTTTTGTTCACCGTTCGTTCTCCATACCCATTGACTAACTCTCTCGGGAAATGAACTAGCAGTTGTCTCGGGTGCCTTTACAAAGGTGTTACGAACAGGGGCGGGCCCACAGCCCAAGAAGTAATGCTCAAGGAGCTGAGTCGTACAAATGAGATATAGATTTCACGTAATCTGGGTAGATAGAAAAGTCTAACTCGGAATTCGATCTTTATGGGTTAGGCGAAGGGGTATAAAGTAGCTATCTCTTCTCTTGCCTATGAGTATGTGAAACTCATTCTTAAGGAGGAATTGCTGTAGAAGTTGCTTTCACTACTAAATTGAAAAAGAAATCGTTAATAGAGTTCCGAAGCTAGCGATAAAAGTACTCATCTTTCTGATGTTATAGCTTGGGGATTTATGTATCTTTCCGCTAGAGCGGCTTCCACCATCGGACAAGTAACCATCGAGAAGAAAGCCCCACCCCAGGCAAGACCAGGCAGATGAATCCCTTATTAGCGGGTTTTTAGCTTAGCTGTGAAAGGGTTACAAGCTCTTCCCCAAAGAAAACACATACCGGTGATAGGATTCGGCATTTCGGGTATCACTCGGAGCAATTAGAATTCGCAATCCCGGTCCTTGAAATCCTGCTATCTCTTCTTCTTGCATACTTTCTATAAAAAGTAGTATTGGATGAGGTTTGAGGTAAACCCCTTATAATTCCTCTGGTTCTTTAATGACGTGCTTTCTTTCGGGTTTAGTAGAGCGAGTTGCATAAGCCTACCCCTTCCTATTTGGTAGTACGGGATGGGATGCCCCAGCTCACTACAATCATGCGAATACCTCTAAAAAATCTAGCTTTGGTGCAGGTTTTTAGTCCAATTCTTCTTTCATGATTGATGGTCAATCCTTAGCGATAGTGAAATCCTAAATCGAATGCGACTAACAAGCTGAAAACAAATTCGTAAGGAGATTCGTCTCAGGCTAATAAGATTAAAGAGGTGAGATTTAAAGTAAGGCGAACGGGCGGAGATAGTTGTCGCCTAGTTTAGATACCCGCTCTGGGAAGGCCCCTTACGGACGCCAGCACACTTGAACAGTTGAAAGAGTAATAGACCAATTCGGGTGGGAATCGTTAAGTAAGGTATCCTTTCCTTTCATCGTCTATTATTTGACTGGTCTTTTCAAGACAAGATCGAAGTCAGGTGGTTGGTTCAAAGCAAGGGCTTGAGATATATGCGGAGGAGGCAAAGAAGGTGAGCCGAAAGGCGAAGGGTCTTTAGAGGTGAGCCGATTCCAAGTCTCAGAGTCGGACGTACCGCTATTACTAGGACGAGTAAACATCTCTTTTCTTTCTTTCGACGGGTTCGAGAAAAAGGGGGGTAAGGAAGCTCGTTGAAGCAAGCATTTGGAAAAGCAGGTGGCTGCCTCAACACCAACCATGACAACAGAGTCAATAATTCAGTTAGAAAGGAGAGCTCTTCGGTAAGCACCATAGGAAACGTCAACCCTAAACTCAAGGGCTGTGAAATCAATACCTGAAGAAAAAGCCCAAAAAGCGGTTGTTGAACACGTAAGAAATCCTTGCTCTTCTCTATAAGAAATCCTTGCTCTTCTATAGCGGTAGAGTCACCCTTGACCACTTCTGTCTCTGAACTCAGCTTTTCAAGTCTTACTTTGGAATCGGTTTAACTATCTGGTTGAGAACTAACTCTTTCTTCGACTTGAAAGAGAATCTACCGAGTTGAAGGCGGATTGATGGCTTTTTTCTCACTTTCGAGATTCCGATTAGGGGAAATCAAATACCCAATCAAAGAAATAAATAAGCAAATCCCGAGCAAATAAATAAGCAAATCCCGAGCGAGATGTAAAATGAAATATTAAAACTTCTATCTCGTATAGCGGTGAAAGTCCTCATGTTGTATGATGAGATGAGGTCTTGAAGAGCCTATTTTCTTTCTTGGGTAGGGAAGTAGTTGAGTAGGATTCCCAAGATATTCGTATATGGGCACAGAGTCAAACCCGATCTTTAATTCTTGAATTACGGTCGAAATTCCATAGGAAAAGTAGGATCTGCATGCAGGTGATTTATCCCCTTTCTTCACTGAAGACCCTATTTCGTCCTCTGAGCTGTTCGGCAAAGAAAGTCTCTTTTTCCGCTGAGATGTAAAGACGGGGATTTTTGCTTACTTTTAAATTGTAGGTAGGTAAGAAAGCTCGAAACTAAATAACAGGCTTGAAGCCATACCTTTCCCCCAGCTCCGAAGAAATGAATCGAAACTCTTAAGAGATTCCCAACCCTAGCTAATTCTACTTTAATTGCGGTCTATCCCGAGAGAGGCCTAGAATCATTGAAATGCAAGTGAGTTTCAACGAGATGGCATCCTAATCGAAAGTCAATCGGCTAGTAAAATATAAAGGGAAATCGCTTTCGGAAATAAGTAAGCGGGTCTAGAAAGGATATCGCGCAACAAAGAAGTTCAGTTCAGACATTCCCAACAACCCGGTTTGGCCGGAATAGAGGATTCATCTTCAGGCTTGGGCATGAGGCTCGTTGACGTAAGAGGTTATGGTTGAGATTTCTTTTAGTCCCGCACCTTCGAAAGCAGATTCTGAAAAGGAAGTCAAGGAAAGATAAAAGGCAATAGCACCCGATCGATAGGGAATTGGTGTTGAACCCGCTTGCTTCTCTTCCTTGGGAAACTCTATCTCCCCTAGTCATAAAGGAATAGGGTCTCTTTCTCTCTATCCAGGCAAGTGAACCGACTTCCTAGTCGAAAAGCCTTCTCCGCTCTATCTATCCAGCCGCTTGTGAGTAAGAACCGAAGGCGAAGAGCCCGCATCACCTATAGGCGAAGGGGATTCAAGAGGTGTTAGTAAGGCTAAGGGGCTTAAATACTTGTAAACTACTTATACCTCTCAGAAATCTCTAATAGATTCTATCTCCGCCTCCGCCTTCGAGCTAGAGCTATGAGCGTTCGTGTGCGTTAATAAATCGACCGACTTTTAAGCCATTTTTACGGGTTTGCATCAATCATGAACTCGCCTATGAGAAAGAAAGCAGCTTTGGAACCCCATCGATAGTTAATTTAGGAGGTGTGTCTGCGTGCCTCTCTTGGGCATCTCTTGTGCTGCCTTAAGATAATGTCGGCTACCAAGCGGGACGAGCCGCCCCGACCAAAGAAAGAAAGTCAATCATATATGATATTTATTCTATTAAGAAGAAGTAAGACTTTCCGCCTCGACCAAGCGCACTATGAACTGTAGCTGTTGTAGTCGTAGCTAGCAAACCCGATGCTTTAATTCTTCAAAAGAAAAGTAATAGCTACTGTAGCTGCACTCGAAAGAGAATACTATTTATTCTTCGGAATCGGAATGAAATACTTCTAGTCTGAGCAAAGCAACAAGCTAATTCCTTCACGAAGCATAAGGAATTGCTTTTTTCGAACTAAGAGCAAACGAGGAAGAGCCCAGCCCGAATGAAGCTGAACCGAGTTTTAGGTGATCATCATATGAACATAGGGGAGCGAGTGTGTGAGTGCGCATTCTTGATTTCCTTTTTCACGTATCGGAACTGAAAATTGGTTCTGGTATTGCCCCGAGTCAACTTTAGTCTCTACTAAAGAAATAAGATCAGGATTCCCCATAAAAGAAAGGAAAAGGGCGAGTAAAAGAAGTAAGGTAAGCAAATCTGTTAGCCAGTAGTCTTGAGAGAGAGCTAAGGCCTTGTCTTCCTTCTTTCTGGTTAAGGAAGTAGGCGCTTGTTCTTATTCGCATGCTTAGACCGAGAGTCCGCCTTCCCTTGTTTGTTGACCGAGTTCTTGGTTGACGAGAAGAAGTTCTTGGTTGACGAGAAGAAGGGCCGCCTTTCTTTAGTCTTTGAGCATGTGAGTGAGTGAGGGCCAATGCTTGTTCTTGGGCCGTCTTTGATGTAAGGGCTATCAGGGCCCAACTCATACGACAGGAATGCGTCAAAAGAAAGGAAAATCCCTGGGCCAACTCCAGAATATGCTGTTTATTCTTTCGCCTGCTGAATGATCTGAAATGCCGATTTAGTCAAGAAGAAGGGAAAGCTTTATGGAACTCTCTATATCGATAAGGAAAGCTCTTCATTCATCTCACCATCTTCCTTTCCTTTAATAACCCGAAGCAAATACCCAGACGAGAAAGCCAGCCCCTTATGTAACTGAGCTTAGCTCGAGAACAATAGAAGAAGCTCTCAAGACAGGACAGGAAAACCTATTCCAGAATCTTGAGCAGGAATATAACCATCAGTACCTACGCTACTACATCATTCCCTAAATCCCCTATCGCTTTTGAAGAAGCAGAATCCTATCGACCGGGAAAGGGGGCAAGTCTTCTTCAGAATGACTGGGCGTAAAGGGCACGTAGTCTCGTACGGAACACCAATACCAATCTATCTGTTCTATTTGTAAGCTATATTAGATAATTCTTATGTCATTATTTGGAGGTTGACTTGCATAAACCTTTAGTGTCAGTTGTGCGAGTTGCTTCATCAGACCGAAAACCTGGCTTCCATCTTCTGACTGTTACATAATGGTCCGCAATAAGCCACGGACCACCAGTTAGCACATAATCTAAAGACCATATGGGAATTTGACACTACAGATAGCTGCAAGGTCATGCGTATAGGCTTCACTCACTTCTCCCAAACCAACATTGTCTCTGAGAAGTCATGCTGCATTTAACACAGTAGTATCCATTGTCCTGGTCTATAACCAGTATAGTGCCAGTAAGAGCCCACAATTGTTTGAAAGGATTGCGCATAGATAAGTATTTGCTGAGATTAGGTCAGTTCAGTTAATAAGAAATCCACGGTGAATGAAGAGAGAAACCTTTGGTTTTGCTTAGAATGATTATTAAGGGTCTTCAGGTCTACTAATCCAGCTCCTCCTTAGTCAGAAGAATACACGGACCATCAATTTCTTCATCCAACACATCATCCTCTGATTAATTAGACCAAAGCGACTCTTTTGCACAAGGTAAGAAGTGCACTGAGAGAAATAGCGTATCTAATGTTAGATTAGTATCGGAACTACGGTCAGACAAGACCTCAGCTAAATCTAAATATGGGGCCATCGACGATGTTGAATGCCGATTTAGTTGGCCTACGCGAGCCTTACAGAAAAAAGAGGAAAAAAGAAAATCTTAATGAAGACATTTAATCTAATGAATAAATTGTCAAGTGTCTTATTTAATGATTACTCAATTGAATTTTCGAACTTAGGTGATCCAAGGGGTTTACAGAGAGGACCTTTCCATAGGATAGTTCGTTGTGCTGAAACGTGGGGACGATGGGTATTGAGTTCTTTCCTCTATTCGAGACGTAAGGAGAAGGGCTTTCTTTCCTGCTCGCGGTTAACTCTTTCGCTATAGAAGAAGATGACGTGGGAAAGCTCCCCGTTCCTGGTTATCCTGCTGCTTCTTTTGCTTCAACCTCAAAAGAGTCCGACTCAACCCCTTACCCAACCTGAGACTTTTTCTCTCGCAATTGCCTAGCAGCAGTACTAATTCCCTATCTCTCTGCTGGCGCATTTCAAGAAAATCCTGGCATCTCAGAGGGTGTCATTGGGAAATTAGACATGTTGAACCGGAGGTCTCTTTGGGCAGGCAGCTAGTCCTTTCTCTCGAGCTAAAGGTATAGAGGGGGTAATTGCCTTACTTAATTTCCTCTATCAACTTTTGCCTTAGACTTCGGTCTTGGAGATGGTCTAAGATATGCCTTTGGTCTAGCAGTTGGGAATGAATGAGTAAACCTATCCTCTGAGCCCGTTTTCAAGTTTGAGCATAATGAATATGCGACACAGACCCCGAAGTTAATCCTTTTTCAAGTTAATCCTTTTTCAAGCTTGAGTAAAAGTGAAGGCTCTTTCTCTTCTCTTTCCCTGGGTGTTCATCCTGGATCCGGAAATGGGTATGTCTCACGATCGATTGGTCGCAAAGGGGCACTTGCAGCTAATCCTTTTGAGCTATGAGCTCCAGGTCCTTCTAGTCTGATAGGTCGTCGGCTTATTCCATTGTTTTACCCTCTACTGTTTTAACCAGCAACCCAATCAGCAGCTATGTTAGCTGTTCTATGAACCGTGTGTGGGACTCTCCAATGCGTGAAGAAATGCCCGTTAACTTGTCTAGCAAAGAGCGAGCGAGAGGTTCTGCTAAGCGAAAGGAATGGACGTTAAGCTCTGATTGGCTATTTGAGCTGCGGGTAACTCACTCTCTACCCTAGATTGATCTGAGGGGTCTTGCCCAGGGAGTGAAGATGTAAGGTAAGATAGACCAGTCTTTAACTAAACAAAAGGACTAGAAAAATGGGTATTCTTACTTCTGGAGTTAAGGAAAAAGACTTAATGCCCTCTGAAGCGTTAGCCTTTGAGCGGAGAGCTAATAGGGAATAGGTGAGGGGCTTTCCGTTCTACAATACCCCCGAGAGATACAATTCTAGAACTAGAATCCATTGCTTAACCCGGGGTTGAAAAAGGAATATCCCCCACTGAACAAGAGCCTGCTGATAATGAACACCCACCAGCAAAAGAGGAAGAAATAATAGGCTCAGCAAGACTCCCGCTTAATGCCGTAGGTAAAGTAAGGGATGGAATAGGGGATTAGGCAAACTAGTGGTAAAGCCCCTACGCTTTCTAAAGGATTGGGCATGATTTTCTAAAGGATTGGGCATGATTCCGAGTTAGCCGGGGGAGCTCTTACTTCTGTCTCTATCTCCACTCTATCTATTTTCCTTGAGTAAGCCGTATGGGCTTTCTCTTCAATAGGTAATGGTGACCTATGTCCCCTAGGAATCAGACCAAGCAATGCCGAATAATCGAATATACCAAGTCTAGCTACTGCTGAAGCGATAGGAGAAGTAAGCTTTTTCCGAGTTGTAATATCTTGTATAGATACATCACTAAAATTCTAGCCACTAGCTGAAATCCTAAATCGAGAAGCCTTGCTAAGAAGCGAAGGAATAGCAGTAGTGAAATCAGATGAATTAGCGGAGTAAAGGGGGCACTTCGACTGACTTTGATTCGTCTAAGGGGCGCGCATTGCTTTACCATTTCCTTTAGACAGAAGGCAGACGGGTTGTACCTATAGCTGTAGATCATAGGAAAGAAAGCCGACACGAATCTCTGAATTTGAATTAACTACTCGATCGAGCTCGAACCCCAATCAAAGATGACCAAGCTCAGTAGGCCCGTACCCACTCAAGATAAGCTGCATCTTGGGCCATCTATTCAAGTGAGCCCAGTACCACGATTTCAATATCGTTTAGCTCCCCCTTCTGTTTTGAAACATCCCAGCCCCAACTCTGTTCTTGCACCCTACCCTGCCTCTGAGTTACCGATGCTAAAGGGTGCCCAGTTAACGAACCACCCAAAGGACCCTCCTGATACGAGTACCGGTATGGAGACGTAGGATACAGTAAGTTCAGATACTGCTAGGAGGTTGATTCCCTTGCTCAGCAAGACCCTTCTCTGTCATTGGTTAATCCATGAAGATTATAACTTGGAATTGTCGAGGCACCGTAAATCCAGTGTTCGTACGTAATTGTAGAGATTTATTGCGTCGGGAATGTCCTGACATTCTTTGTCTTTTATAAACTAAAGCTTCTTGGAGTATGGGATCCTCTCTTGCTCCTAAATTGAAGTTTGATAGTGTTTATGAAGTTTCCGCCTCGGGTTTCGTGGGGGTTCTCATCCTTTTGTGGAACTCTGCTTCTCTAAATTTGGTTGTGACTGCGGTATCGGACCAATGCATTCACACGAAGATTTCAGGAGTGGGTCTTGTTTTTCTTTCATCTTTTGTTTATGTACAACCGTGTACTATTAGTAAGAGTTTGTTTTGGGATGCTCTGAAACTATTTGCAGCCTCTGTCTCGCATCCTTGGATTGTCATAGGTGATTTCAACGATTTTGCCTTACTTTCGGAGCGTAAGGGAGGCTCTGGGAATTGTTTGAACAGGATATTGAAATCTCGGGAGATAATGGATGCTTGCAATCTGTCCGATCCTGGGTGTGTGGCGGGTACCTTTACTTGGGTTCGCAAGATTAACGGCAGAGTTACTATAACAGGAAAGGTTGGATCGAGTTTTGTGGAATGAGGGTGCGATCTTGGCTTTCCCAAAGAGCAGCTAACTCAATCCCTTAACTCGATTGAGAGAGAAGGAAAAGACTCAACCTATGCAACTCGCTTTCTAGCTGTTGAGTAAGAATCCGAAGAAAGAATCAATTTCGTATTTATAAGATGTCCATGCTCGATCGCTATATAGGGTTACCTCTCTGAATCTCATCATCTTCTTATCCTTTCCTTTCGCCAAAGAAGTACACCCACATTCATTCAATACTTATATTGCGTATAACATGATCCGAGAGGCTTTGATGCAAGGTAAGATGCCTTAGAAGCCCACTCCGCGGTAATAGCCTTCTTCAACATAGGATTCTGCTTTCACTGGTAGCGAGTAACTAGTAGATACCGCCAACCTCTTAGTCTGAAACCCTTGGGAGCACCACAATCATAGTCTCATTCAACTCCTCTGGCAACTGTCTCAAAGAAATTCTTCACATAAGCCACCCTTTATTTTATTCGCTTCGATACTCAACCACCCTCTACCCTATAATAAGGAAGTGAGAGTACAAGTTACAAGTAAAGGCAAGGAAGGAAATTGCTTATGAAAGGAGATAGAATCACATGCTTTCTACCCCTATCGCTCTTGTACGCCATCGCCCTATCGCCGCTAAGGCTCTCCCGCCCTTAAGACTCGCTACGGATCTTGCTTCTCGTTCTGGAATGGAGACAGATTAGAGACCGTACTTCTTTGTTAGCAGGAATGGAAGTAATTGACACCGGAGCACCTCTAAGTGTTCCACTTGGCGGAGCTACCCTAGGAAGAATTCGTATCGTTGGCGAGGATATGAAAGAGCCAAAAGGGTTAAGCAAACCTTACAACGTTACAAAGAACTTCCCTACCACTTGTTCGGTTGCACAGCCTTTGTCCATATCCATAGGACATTATAGCTATCCTTGGCTTGGGCGTATAAAGAAAGTCAAGCCAGGCCTGAGGCCATACCTTTCTATGGAAGCCCATATTGATTTAAGCAAGAACAGTCTCAGTCTAGTCTTTTCAAGACCTCAAAGCCTTTCTTCGAAACCTTTCAACAGAATGACTCTTTCACGCAGAGTTTTATAGATACTATAAGAACGAAGAAGAAGAACTCTTTCATTACCGGAGCAAGAAAGCAAAGCGGGAGGAAAATCCTTATGCAACTCCAAAGCTGCCTATGGAGTTTAATGGAATCGATTCAATTACTTGCTTTTCTGAACCCTTGAGAAATACAAGAAATAAGCATACTCCATCCATAAAATCTGCTTTAATGGCAGAAGATGAATTAGCGGAGGACTCGCATAAACAATCGTGAGAAAATACTTCGACTGAGCTTGTATCGGGTTGGCTACCTTATCGATTCCTAAGACTCTTAAGAGATTCCCAGATTCACTGAAATTCAATTCAAGAGTAGCAATTGCAGCTACCTCTCCTTTAGAAAGCGAAGGGGTTTAGTCTGGCTCTTTCCTGTCGAGTCTTTCAGGTAAGGCGGATTCTCTGTTAGCTCAGCTTATGGTCTCTTAACCAAGGCTTATTCTCCTTCCTTGAACTGCAAATGGATTTGGCATCTTTAAATCCCTGAAAGAGTCCTCTTCTTCTTATCTTCTTATGGCTTTTAATTCAGAATAAGCTCAATACAAATGAGCTTCGTTACAAGAAAGGCATGTGCCACTCCCCCCGGGCAAGACAAGACCACTGGGTATTGGAAGGAGAAGGCTAGCTTCCCCTGGGCGTATGGTTTTCGGATCAATCAATGTCAAATCCTTTTCCTCGAGGAATACATTCTGGATCCTTTCATCGATCACGCTTTCCCTGTCTGTCTGTATCACCCACTGGACAAAGAACTGAAAGACTAGAGGAAGGATGCGAACAAGCTGATACATATTCTAATAGAGGTAAGCGCTTTCCCCCGTAGATGAGGGCATTTTTCGCTCTTCGAGAACTTCCCTTTTATCGAAGCGACGAAGACAATGATGGATTTCGCGCCACGGAATGAATCAAAGAACTGAATACGTTTTCCAATACCGACTGCTGCTCCCCGGGAATCGAAGGAATTCAATTCAAAACAAAAGGAAGCCTTAGCATGGCAGATGCAATTGGATAACCTGACGGTGGTCTTGTGTCGATTCGTCGGGCTGACATGCCATCGGTCTGATGATAAAGGACGGGGGATCGTTGGTTTTATTCTTTTCCAATAGGCTCGGCTGATTCCCCTACTTACTAGCTTACAAGGTAAGCCCCCTATTCATAGTGCTATTCACATTCATTCAATACTAGATGAAATGAATAGAATCAAGGTCTTGAAGAGCCTAGTCAACGCAAGATCGATGGATGCATACTCTCCATCCAGTGAGGGAAGCTTTGTACAAGGCTTGAACGGTTAAGAAAAGCAGGAAAGGGGGTACTTCGGTATAGGTGGCTCACACCATCGCTGTTCGCAATCGGGACATTGTTGCTAACTTTCCAATGGCAAAAGGCCTATCGGGGATGCCTAGTTTGGGTATCGGAATTCCATTACTGCTTGAATGAATACCTTCACTTCGATTATAAGGAAGAATTGTTTGGATGTTAAGGGAGCAACTCAAGCCTAAAGAACTTGTGTTACAATATTTCATGAGGGAATGCAGGTTTTCCTAGAGTATATCATGCTTCGTGCATGGATGCTTCAATGGGGACGCTATCTATCATGGTATTGCAGGTCTTGTTAGAGCCAGGTGTCACTCTCGATGAGTTCTTTGATGCTCCTATTATCACAAGTAGCTGGAATGCTAATAAGGAGGTATAGAAGGCAAAATGAGTAAGAAGTCTTTAAGAGGTCACCCGTAACATGCAAGGCAGTGCAGTAAGGCACGGATACACATAGAAAATAGGTATTTATACCAAAGACCCATCTACACTAGGTTTTCCACAGGAAGCAGTGCCGACAGCAAAAGAGGATTTGTCTTTATGTCTGCCTATCCCACCACTCGAAGAAGATAATCAAGACAGGACTCAATAAGCCACCATAGTCGGTCATCAGGCTGGCTTGTTAACTTACCACCTCTCCTTGAAAACTGACTCACTCAAAGTATGGGCATTACAATACGGTGGCTGGTTCGACGTTCTCTAAGTACTTTAATTCCATTTCAGTCTATCAGTTACAGATGGATGGCATTCCTTATCAAATGAGGGCATAGCCAGACCCGCTTTGAATGCGCTTTGCTTGCTGTCTTCTCACTTTTCCGGCTACTCAATGCGGCGGGAACGGATATAGATAGTCCTATCACTCCTTGCTTTGAGGAAAAGAACCATAGAGTGCCATACACATGCTCCAAGGAGAAAGCATGTTGGTGGTACAAAGGAGAACGATCCAAGGACAGTGAGGCAAAGCGAGTATGCAATCCCAGCAAGGTTAAGCGTTTTTGTTTTCCAGCCAGCCAGTAAGGCGTCCATTTACTTTTTCCACCACTTCACGAAAGGTATCTTTAGTTACCCTACCATCTACCAAAGGTACCCCCATTTCCCAAGATCCCTGGTAGCACCAATCTGCCAAATACTACTAATTTGCGTCACATGACTTCTTGCTACATGAGGAGAAATATAGAACTTGGCTTACTCATGCTGACTTAGTTGTCTATCTCTAGCCAGTGTTCTAGTTAGGGAATCAGTTAGGATGGAAGGAAGACCCACACCCATCAGACAAGAAAAATGTCATTTTGTGAGTCCGCTATAGCTGTCCTCATTTTGTCCGTCTATTTTGAATGAGATTTAGCAACTGAACTAGTTAGAAGTGAAAGTAAAAGAATTCCCTTAAGCAAAAGACGCTTTTTAACAGGTAGTTAATTCCCATGGGATAAAATGCTATTATATTTAGTCTTTTAGGCCTTCAAAGTCTATTTAGCCGGGAAAAGAAGAAGAAAAGACACGTTCTTAACTTTACGAATAGAAAGGAGAGCTCACCTTTTTTAGCTGCACGAGTGGGGCGGACATTTACTTCCTTATCGCACTCGAAATCCATACCGCAAAGGAAGATTCATCGGTTCGGGGAGGGATAGCTGCTTTTGCTTATACTAGTGGAACTCTCAAGTCGCCAGATTAGGAATCCGCGAGGAGAGAATAAACAACAAAAACATGAAAACGGGCGCATAGGCCAAACTTCTTAACAGAGAACCCGCATTAAATGATCGAAAGGTATCAGATTCTTTCGAGGTGAATTACGTATGGGATTTCTAGTATGACGCTTCTGTTAGTGGGTCTTCATTGGAATCTCGATCTGCATTAATATTTGCTTCGGGCAAGGCTACCCAACAGCTCTAACAACAGAAAAACTCAAGTTTACAATCCCCCTGAAAAGAATTTAAGACAGATTTGGCATAAGGAAACTTGGACAGAGAATTGGTTTTGAGTTTAGATTCTATATCGAATAAAAAGTATAAAAATCCCGGGTTGTTCTAAGCGTTGAGTCTTTCTTTACTTCTTTATGAAGGTTCATCATTGATTACGGATTTGGGATGAGCTACAGGTACTTCTAACTTCATGTCTTATAGGCACCCGAGTGAGCTATGGCACTTGTTAGAGCGATTCCTTCTTGTCCGCCTCTTTTCTTTGCACTCGCTTCGAAAGTTGGGATTCCGTGCGCCTTGCTTTGGGCGATTAATGGCGGTCTACTTTTCACTGATGAAGAAAACGGCTTCTAAGCCACCTTCCTATTCGATGGGGAATAAAAACTAGAACTTATACTCGGGATGTTCTAAGCGTATCGGATAGAAAGCCTTCTCTTCCGGTTCTTTGCTTTTCGCTTTCTGGATACCGAGTTTTTCTTTACCTCGCTAAACAAGAGTCTTTATCTTTTACGTACTTATACGCGTAGAAGTACTCAGCTTCTTCGACTTACCTATTTATTGGCTCAGCTCTTGAAGACAGTTCGTTCTCGTGCTTCAACAATAAGGGAAACGGAAGAGTTTTACCCAAGGGACTAGAAAGGCTCTGCAAGGGATGGTGTAACCTTTGGTCTAGCAGTTGGGAATGAGGCTCGTTGAACCCTTGGCCTTATCTCTTCGGTTGCAGCATATTAATTAGTTGCTTGAGCCAAGTCAAGAGAAGAACCTATAGCTTAAAGGAAGGCATTAGCAAGAGGGTCAATCTTTACTCACTTTGAGTCAATCTTTACTCACTTTGAAAAGTATTCCCTTTGAATCGGACTTACTCAGGTTTACTTGCTTATTCGCTTAGATTCATATTCCCCAGTCGAACGAGGGTGATGTGTCGGATATGCAACAAAAAGGGTTGCTGATAAAAGAGGAAAACTAAGGGTATGCTTTCCTTATGACAAATACGCGTTAAATGCTTTCGGACGTGGGGCTTTACGAGGAGCTCCCCTTTTTCTAGTTAGCGAGTAAGAAGCGAAGGTGTCTGGTCATTCTTCTTTTTCTGCTTCTTCACAAGAGCGATACAAATACAAAACTAAAAAAAGAGGAAGAGCTCAAACCATTAGATTCGGACTTGAATAAACGTGAGAAAAGACTTCGAAGCTTGGCTCCACCGATTCCTCGTCAGCCAGGATTGAAAGGAAAAGCACATCCCCAAACCGACTACTCATAGACTCGCACCTCTTCCAAGACTTTAGAATAGGTTTCACTTCGCGGTAAAGACTAGCCAACAGCTTTATCTAAGGAATTACCCAGTTGAACCAATAAAGAGCGAATTCCAGTAACCCGGGGTTGAAAAAGGATAGAGCTTCTGACTCCTTCACTCACTTTGCTTTTCAAGTCTTACCAAAGAGTCGGTTTCACTCAACGGCTGTGAAAGAGAGGGCTGAGTCCCGCACAGGTGATTACCCGAGGTCCGCTTTGAAAGCGATTCCAGAGCATGACTCACTGACTCGCCTCTGCCTCTTGTTGGTCTTGATGCTGAGGGTGATGAAAGACCTCGAGTTCCGGGGGTGGCTTGGATGCTTTCTGGCTCGTTGTATTTATTTCCTATGAACCGATGGAAAGGGGATGTAGCTCAGATGGTTGAGTTTGAACGCCTTAAGAATTATACCAATCCAATACCTCATGCTCGAACCAAGAGTTAGACTATCCTACACAACATCTCCGAATGAAAGCATCATCAGTCACAGGAAGAAAGGAGCAGGAGAACCTCTTCCATTTGCAGAAACCGATATTCCTGATTCTTGATAGCACACACAGGCGAAGAAAGAGCCGGAATTAGAGGTCAGCATTCTAATCGTAGGCCTTCATGCCGTTGGAATATTCCACACATAAACCAACTCTGCTTTCAGAATAAGCGATTGGCTAGCTAGCAGGTAAAGAGGATGAAGCAGAAGCTATACCCTCGAAGCCAAAAAAGACGGCTAGGATTCGAAGAAACTCTAAACAAAAAGTACATACCAATTAGAGCGGCTTATCTTCTCTTGACCGGTCCGAATAGAATATCAACTCGAGAAGAACATGCTTTCTACCCCTATAGAGAAAGGATAGAAGGGGAATTCGCTACTAGCTATTAGGCTGGCGTTGGGGACAGAGGAAATTTATTCACCATGGAAAAAGAAAAAGATAACTTTCTATCTCACCTAGCAGCAAAAGTTCATTAGGACTTTTTACCTCATAGAGATAATTGCAAATTAGATTTTGTGTAACTACACTAGGGGCAAAAGTACGTTTTGCTAATTTCACTCTACGAGATCATGAAAAAGATGCAAAGTTGTTACTCTACTAGGGGCAAAAGTATGTTTTTTTAACGATTTCGAATTAGATTTCTTCCCTAAAAAGTCAAAGTAACCCAAAATACGGGGTTTTAACAACTTTATTTCTGCCCGGAAATCGAGAAGTAAGCAAAAATACGGTGTTTTATCAAAGTTTTCTATTTTTCATTCTTTTTCCTACCGTAATTAGGGTTTCTACCTATTTTACGGGGGTTTAACAATTTAGTCGATTTTTCATTCTATTTCTTCCCTGAAACTGACTCGATACCTATTTTCCCGGGTTTTTATCAAAGAAGAATATTTGGAATGAGCTCTCTCACCTAAAATGTCAAAGTAAGCATTTTTCCCTGTGTTGTAGCAACTTATCGTATTTGTAATTATTTTTAGGAAAGTAAATCGAGTGGAGACCAAAAATACGGGAAAACTCCCAGCACTCTAACAACAAGCACAAGGGGCGATAGGCTCACAAGCTGACTTTTGAACATTCATGAACTACTTATATTTCCTACTTATATTGCGTATAAGATGATCCTACAGGTTTTGATGCAAGGCTACGAAGTAGCGGAAGTAGCCCATCATACAAGGTTCAGAAAGGAGTGATCCCACTCAGACTTCCAAAAGAGTAATTCCGAATTGCGTAGCAATGAATATCCGTTTGACTCAACTCTATTCGAATTGCTACTTCTTTTTCTTGCTTTCCCCGTTGTTTAAAGCTATCTCCTTTAGTCCTGCCTTGAGTAAAGGGGCTTACTTGTACTCGAAATCTCACCATCCGCATCTACAGTAGATTCCGGCATTAAGGGATTGAAGGATAAGGCAGTTGGGGTATTCCCCAGAGAAAAACCATATTCGGAAAAGCAAGTTGGGAGGCAGCCTTCAATAGCTGCAGAGTTAGATACTACTGCATGCAAGAAGACAGAAGAGATAGCTACTCAAACCTCAGCATGAAGACCAACAACAAGCCCAATAAAAAGATTAGTGCTTTCCGCTATTCCCCAAAGAAAAGAAAAAAGTACCTCGAAATCAATACCTTTGCTGGCTAGCTGGCATAGATAGCAGATGAAAAAGACCAAACCCCTTCCCAGATGGCAGGTTAAATTTCCATGTTTACTCGGCATAGTAATAGCCGTACGTCAGACTCTTTCATGTTCAGCGATCTTTCAAAGTCTTTCAAAGCTCAAAAGGACAGTGGTTCAATGTGTCTGACCTGACCTTTGAGTTGTCTTCATTGATTGCTTAATGGTTCAAATGTTAACCGGGTCCCCGATGTAGCAACAGAAGGATATGAAAGAGGTAGGGAATTTCTAGGTGAGCAGCGCAGCGGCTAAGAAAATGATATAATAGCGTATATAGTCTAATAATGAGTTTTTCTCCTATGGAACAGTAGGGGTGCAGGTAACCGTGTGATGCCACGCCCCTTAAGCCAAGAAGATCGACGAGTACTATATTCGGTGAAAAAGGAAAAGACAGGATGCGAGGCTTTTCAGTAAGAAGAAATAATAGATAGCGAAGAAACTAACTCCTCTCCTGGTTGTTAAGACGCCGCCGGAGGCCTTTGCAGGGCCCATCCCTGTCGCCGAAAAAGTAGGATCATGCCAACTAACGTGCGTAGCTACCCCATAGGAAGTGATTTGTGACACTTTTATCTCGCCTTGGGACGTAGAACGGGGCTGGCAAGCTGGAAAGAGTCCAAAGGAAAAGGACGGACCGGCGCATATAGCATGTTCTTCTTGTATTAGTGGTCACATATCATGTTCTTATTAACCATGACGAAGTATTTAGGAAATCAGGGGTCGGTTAGGAGCAAGGGCGTATCCGGGCAGCTAGGTAGGAACCGAGAAGACATCTCCACATCCATCCAAGTCCAGTCAACGCGTCAGCTTTCCGGCAAGGTCAATCAGATTTGCGGAAGTAGCGGCTAGAGTAAGGACAGTTATAAGTCTTGATGAAGCCGCATTTTCGGCTGTTGATAAAGATGATGATTTTAGGTAGGGTAGCAAGTAGGAGGAGGTGTAGTAGTAGTTGTCGCTTCAATACAAAGCAAAGGATCTGCGCTCTATCACGACCCGACCCACCCGTTGGGGACGTCGTTCTCAATGCCCGTCTTCGCCTACGCTCACACGTACATTCTATATATTATTTTATAGGAGTATAAGCTCCATTCACGGAGATCTAATTGGAAATAGTGTTGACTCAAATCGATGCTAGAGCGGTTCAGGTGCCGGCTCAAGTTGATGTTTGAGATTTTAGTCCGGTTGTTGTAGATGGTGGATTCTCATACCTATCGATCATTTAATGAAGATTTGGCATATTTGGACTTAGCCTCTCAGACCCTTTTCATGTCCCTCGGGCATAATCCTCTGAATCAATAAGAACTCGAAGTGCTTATGGATGAGTAATGGTTCTTATCGGTACTATATTCAGCGACCTTTTCTTAAGAGCAATAATTGCTAGTAATAAGAGGTGATTCCCCGAGGTCCGCTTTTCAAGCTATTCCAATCTTGTTGATGGTCTCCGCTCCGTGTGCAGAAACCTTTCTAAGTCTCTAACCAAAAAAGAAGTAGTTCGGCTAAGCGAAAAAAAGGAAAGTAGCTACGCCGCTCTCTAAGTAAAGAATGAATGGTAATTGGATTTATAAGAAATGCCGAGTAAGAACCTAGAGCTCTAAGGAAGGGGTCATTCAAAGTTTTAGATTTAGAATGAGATTTTTTAGCTACATTTGACTCGCTATGATAAATCCCGTCTTTCATCATAATTCTAATATTCCAACTTGTTGCTTCATCTTTCCTTAAGTCGAATCAAGTCAAGCAAGATCCGATGTTCTAAAGACGGGTTAAATAAATTCCCAACGATTGTAGTCAGCTGGGTCGAAAGCGCTTTTAGTAAGTAGAAAAGGCTGATTCTCAGGTAGAAGCTTCTACCGGGTACATCGATCGTAGGTAAGCAATAGATTAAGTTTCCCGAGAATACCCAGCAAGAGCTTTAACAGCACCTTCTCATCACATACCATTAAGGTAAGGAAACAATAATTTTTCAACAACTAGGGGCATCTCCATCAAAACTAGCCCTTAGTACGACATCCAATCTAATGGAAGAGAATACGCCGAAGACAACCTGTTTAGGCAGATACTGGATTCTTGCAGAAAGGGAATACCATTTCCTTTACTAGCTGAAGTAACAATTACTAGAAGACATGAAGAGGTCATTACATTAAGTTCGCAACCAGCTTTTACTTTCCCTTCGGGTTACTCAAGGGAGGACTAAATAAGGGATTTAGCTGATGCTTCTACTTCCTACGCCGACCAAGTTGAGGTAAGAGACCAACCAGCCTTTATTTTTTACCGAAAACGAATTCTAAATCGTGAACACAAGGCCGGAATAAATTCATCTGATGACTACTTGCTTCAGACCTGAGAAAATTAATAAAATTATTTTAAGGAAGAGTAAAAAGATTAGAATACTAGATCGCTAAACCCCAAGCTTGATAAAGGATTTAGCTGATGCTGATGGTGGTGGGTTTTCTGAGAGTTCAGAGGTTTCTTTCCTTAGCGAGTTGAGATAATTCCCCACAAAAACCAATAAAGAGCCGATTCCTCTAAGCTTTGGCAACCGATTCCTCTAAGCTTTTTCAAATGGACTCAAGCGACGAGTGGGTAACGGTAGGTAGATAAAGTTTTGGCAGGACTGCTGGCTTGACAAACCCATTATGTAGTTGTTTGAGAGTCTTTCTTCCTTGAATGCCAGAGTGTGTGAATTCATTGTGGATAGAACATGGAATTCCGAGGCTTTATTTGCGCAATTACCTTGGGAGATTGATGTACGGATCATTGCTTACCCTCTTCCTCTCGAGGGTGACGCTCCAGATAAATGTATTTGGCGACATACCTCGTCTGGGATTTTCACTTCTAAAACAGCTTACTTGGCTTTGCTACATGGGGATGGTGCAGATTTTACTCCTGCACCTATTCCTAAGCAGATCCTATTTAGCCTCGAAATAGCATATTAAATATGAGAATCGCATCGGGTGACATAGCCTCTCTTCACTCTCGCGCTCTAGAAGGAATCCCTCTTTCTTCTCCCTAGCTTTACTTCGAATTACTCAAATAGAAAGAATAGTAGAAAGACATAGGGAAAACGCAAAACAGTTTAAAAGCACCGGTCTCTTCCTTAATTAATGGTAGGATAAGAAAAGCTCTTTCAAGCCTGGCATGAGTTTACCAGTTGGGTAAGAATCCTTAACTACAGGTAGAGCTGTTGTCTTTCTTTTGGGTGTACTTACGGGAACAGGTGTTGAGTACTTTTATAAACCCAGCTACCCGAAGCGAAGTAGAGCATGGTCTTGCTTACTGTTTAGAGTTGAGGTTGAGTAGCGGCTCTAGGCTATAAGAAGAGTTTCACTCAAGTTCGTTAGGTAAGTTGTTGATTTTGATTACTAGCTTGGATGAGGAGTTAGCCTTGAGTCACTAAATGGGTTCTGTTGAAGCTTTTCAAAAAGCAGGGTTATGGAAAACCCGATCCCGTACTTATCCTGTATCAGTCCATTGCATAAGTCATCACAGATACATCAGGTAGGCCTTTCCTTTCGAGTGAATTAATTATTCTAAAGAATCCCTTCTATGAATATCGTATAGTAGAAAATCTTCATCATCCGAGTAAGCCGGAATAGCTACCCATTTATCTAGCAGGGAGTCTATCGTATGTTTAAGAGCGGAATGAAACTAAGCCTTTTGAGCATGAGCTAGAGGTACATGTGCTGATACCTATCGATCATTTAATGCTACTTTTCAACTTAGCCTCTGATTCCGTTTTTCTAGTTTATCGTACCGGGGAAGCGCTTTCGCCCATCATTAAAGAACCAGAGCAAAGGAAAAGAGACCAGTCCACCCAAGGGACTAGAAACCTGATGAATAATTGTGAGATAAAGCAAGCAGGTTGCGGGATATCCGACACAGAACCCTAATTCCAATCGAATCCAGGTAGAACAACCGGGACTGTAAATCCCATTCCCTTACCAATTCCTATAAGATATTAGGAAGGGACATAAACAGGCCTTATAAGAGGAGTTTACTATGAGTTTCGATTCCTCGCATCAAGAGAAAGGAATTCTTAGGAGGAATAGCTACTTTTAACTCCACGTCCTAAGTTAAAGAAGAAAGACTTTTCTCAATAGATCAATTCCCAAACCCCGTAAAAATGGCTTAAAAGTCGGTCGATTTATTAACGCACACGAGCGATTGGTTTAGAGGCTCGCATGCCAGATAAGACCGAGTCGCGGTTCATGTAAGAGAGATTGGTAACTCAGAAGCTGGTGACCTTAGTCTTTCTAGGGTTCGGGAAGGAGGTATTCTGCGCTCGGACTTACTATGCTTTCCTTGTCCGAGGAATGGGGATTATGGGTTCTTCGATGAGGAGTTGAATCAATAGCTGAAGAGTGAACAACCAGCTTTATTCCTGTAAGCTTCTGAAAAGAAAATCCGAAGCCTTTATTGACAGCACCGATATTGGGAATTCTAATTGCGTATAATGATCGCAGAACTGTCCAAATGACTGTCTTGAATATAGGTCTCGGTGCCCTACAATCAATCAAAAGTCGAAGCTACAAGAGGGTTGTGAGGGTCCATTAATGATCACTTGGGATGACTTGGGGCGGACAACTACAACAGTTGAAACCGATAAAGGACGGACTAAACTGCAAGACCTTTAGTCCCGTTGTAAGAATGCATAGCAGGCTTTGGAGTAGTTAGGGAAATTCCCATGGGATGGATAAGTGCTCACGAACTGTGAACTCAACCCAAGAAGAAATTAATTCCTCGAATCGTCTTTGCCTTTCAACTTTCCTGTTTGAGTCAGAAGAAAGAGCTTTTTATAGTCCGCCCCGAACTGTGAAGTTGCTGATCCTGGGAACTAACCATCCCTCGTGCGGTTGAGGAAGACTGAATCCCCTTATCTTGAGGATTCTTATCTAAGTTATTTTATCTTGAGGATTCTTATCTAAGTTATTTGCTATCCCATTATTACTTCCAGCCCTTCCTAACAGCCTCTCCAGAAAGTTAAACCGATTGTTTAACGAGCAGACTAGGTTGTGAAGGAGGTAAGTCCTATTCAAAGGTCTTGGAAGATAGAACCTTCAACCGTTAAGCGGCAAACCTATTCCCCAGATTTGTTTAACTCACGAAAACAAGATAAGTCTGATACTGAAAAAGCAAACTCTAAAACCTTGCTCTCCTGCCTATAGGAAAGAGTTCCTGCAGCAAAAGCAGCCAGGCGAGATGCTAATTGGAAAGCGAAAAGCCCATCTCCAACCAAGCGGGGCAAAGTAAGATCTTAAGGGCGGGTTCTTTCTGATGGAAGCAAAGATGGATGTTCAATAGGTAATGGGGCACCCCCGGTCTATAGCACACGATCGTATAAAAGATTGCTCGCGGCATGCTTTCCTTCGATCGATAGGGAAAAGGTCGCTATTCAATCAGTGAGGAAATCCTAAGGTAGTCCCACGCCAGCCCTATATTTTTATAAGAAAATCCCACGCCAACTGTTGCAGATGATGGATGATACGTCAACTGACTTCAAGGAGTATTCTCAGTAAACAACAACCATAAGAAGCAGCCCTATCTATAACCAGAGACAAAAGACTAAGGCCCCTCTTGAAAGATAGGCTTAAGGTGGATTCTTCATCTACTGGTTCTACACCCCTAATTTATGTCCTTATTTTATAGACCTTTACTCGACCATTACCTTTGGTACGAGGGGCTTATTGAGATCAATCTCAACACACACCCTTGATAATTGATAATTTGACCCGTGAAGCGACGTGAGTCGTCGTATACACTTTAACAGCTCTACCAATTGTCTTTTCCATAGCAAGAAGAACTCTTTCATTAGAATACTCTACAGGCAGTTCAGGAAAGCGAATCCACGCCGGCGTAGACTCAATCACAGCTTCCGAAGGTAGGAAATCCGGTCTCCATCTCTTCAACGTGAGGTAGTGGCCAAATATGACCCTAGGTCCTTCAGACAAAGCGAATTGCCTATCTTCCTCAAGAATAAATTTAGCTAGATAATAACACTCCCCGAGTTCAACAAGTGAAAGCTCCCCCTTTTGATTCCAAAGGCTCGTAACCTTAGTCTGTAAAGTTTTATATCCAATCTTACCGCCTAGCAATTTCACAATTAAACAATTCATCCACTTTATGTGCAAAAAACTCCCTTAACTTCGGTGAGGTTCGAATATCAGAAAAAGAGTCTGTAGTGGAGACTTGCAGAAGTCCCTCATTCTGGTCAAGTGCACCAAAAAGAGCCTACGCAGTTGTTGCCTCCTCATCATCAGGCTTTGCACCATCAGCCTCTTTGCCTATCGGTTCAGCTTCATTCGTCCTGTTCGCTGCCTATCTCTTAAAGGATGGCCTACGGGCCTCTTTTTCTAGTTCTCCTTTTGATTCAACTTTAGTCTATTGAGCTACTGATTCTTTTGTCTAGTCAGTCTACCCTACGAGCTACGAGCTAACTTCCTAATCTTCTCTCCCTTGAGATTCTGATACCTATCGATCATTTAATGATTCTTGTGCAATGTAAGCAATCGATTCTCTCTACGCCTTTTCCTCTCCTGTTGCTCTTTCCTTGTCTGATAAGTCGCTTTCGTGTCCGAGCGTGATTAGAACGAGGAATCTGCTTCTAGCTCTTCAGACGAGTTAGTTGGTTATGCAAGTGAGATAGAATCTATGGCTTTATCTTCGGGATATCGCTTAGGAAAAGCTATCCCTTTTGAGCTTAATAAATCCCGTTCCCCGAGGTCCGCTTTGAAAGCTATTCTATTTCATCACTCATTCACTCGCTCGAACCCGAAGCTTCCACGCGCGCGGGCCTCACCACCGGAGGGGACTCATTTTACAGGATTCGGCCTCTGGCGAAAGACAGGCCCTGCAAACAAAAACTAGGGTCACGGCGCCATGGAACAGCCCACCTTACTTACATAATAAAAGGGAAAGCGAGATTCTATACATTGTACAGTTCACAACGCCTACCTAAAGGCACATGCTGTCTTATTGTTTAGAAGAATCCCCACACATTGAGGGGAAAGAAAATAGCATCACCAATCGGTAATAAAACCCGGTACCTTAACTTATTTAATAAGTAGAGAATGGGCGGCTAGGAAGACGAGCTCTTTAATAGTAGCGAAGAACAGGACAAAGAAAGTTTCTTCTAATATGAGATTTCGATGCAAAGAGTACTCAAAACGATGGGGACTAGGGTATTAAGGTACAAGGAAAAAAAGGTTCTTCATCGATATCCCGTATGTCCCGCATAATCCCTCTCTACCCAATCAAAGAACCACTCACTCAGAAAGAAATTAATAAAGAAAGAGTCGGAGCTGCTTTATTGCTGCGCTACGTGCACGGAGCTTTGTTGCTTAGATATAGAACAGACAGTACGAATTCTTCAAAACCGATAGACTCAGAGTACGAAGGGTCTTTGCTTCCTTCACTTGAATCCCCGTTGAGCCTCTTCCCCTTACGGCTCACCCCCGGGCTATAAAAATGGATAGATAGATCAGGAATTGTCTGTCAGGAATTGACTTTTATGCCATTTTTACGGGGAAAACTCCAAGTCAACCAGAGAGTGAAACCTAAGGTCTTGTTAGAGCCCATCCCCGAGGACATAGCATGACTTAGTTATTTATGCTTTCCTTACTTATGGCTTCTGGCTGTTAGAGTAGCTGGAGCTTTGGTAATAGAGATCCCAAGTAATCTCCTTTATTCCATCCAATCCAGCAGAAAGCGTTTTGTGATACTTAAGTAATAAAGTTCATAAACACAGCCCTAAGCAAGGGAGGGAGTTCAAAATTTGAGTAGTGATAGAAAGGAAGCACGGATAGCGAGTTTTTATTAAAAAAGTGTATATAAACAATACCGGCTTCAAAGGCTGTCCGTCCTCTGCTAGTTATTGATAGTTGTCTTGTCAGGTAAGTAAGGGTCCGAAGGAGGTCAGGCTAACCTCAGATTCTAGGTCAATAAGTGAGAAAGTTCTCTTTGCCGTTAGGACCGGTCTGACGATGAATAAGGCATACGGCGTGACAATCTGTTGACATACAATTGACGAGGCTATTACATACATTTACCTTGGTATACCTCTACAAAGATAAGAGATTCGAGAAAGAATTTCACCGATAGCAACTCTTCGACCCGGAACTTCCCAATCCAATACAGAATTCATTCCCAAACCGCACAAGAGTAAGCCTCCATACCTTTCGCTTTCTAAATGATGGGCTTACTCGTATGATGAGTTTATCGACGGCGCTGAGTCCGTTTTCTAGTAGTAGTCTGTCTGAAAATGAATCAACTCGCTTTCTAGCCGTTGAAACCGAAGGAGTTTTTTAAGATATTGAAAGCAAGGGACTTCAGTTATAGCCTTCCCCGACCTACTTCTTTATCGATTCTTGAAACTCGATAGATCAAAGAGAGAAAGCAAGCTCAAAAGCTTACCAAGAAAATCCAGATAGTTAAAGCGATTCAAGAGATGTAGTCTAGTCTTACTCTTATGTCATTTACCCGAGAATAACTCTTTCGGTTGTTTAGGAACTGGGAAGAACCAACCTTATGTTATGGAACTCGCTAGCTAGCATAAAAGACTAACTCTTCATCCGCGTAATCCGAGTAAGCAGTAAGGAATACTAATCCTGTAGAGATCCCGAAGTTAACCTCTGACATCAGAAAGCCAGTCTTTTGTTTTCTTATTTACCATGTAGGGGCTAAGCTCAGTCTCTCACGATTATTTATTACATTCAGTTGGAGATTAAAGTACATACCTAGGCATTATACTAGGGATTGGTTACACTTTCCGCTGGCTACCTTACACGGTATCGACTAAATCAACTAGTCCTGAAACAAGGCCTTCTGGTTGTGGGTGCTCATTAGAATTAGATTCTTCTGACCAAAAGAAAAGAACAAAATGCATTTCAATCATTACCATCAGGCACTAGGCGCATTCGAGTCCTTAGTTTTCTAGCAACAAAAGGAAGAGGCGAGTTCGTGATTGATGTTTGGGCTTAATGGTCTTACTTGGGATAGCTTTTCTATCTGCATTATCTTTCGCACATTCCAAGGAATAGAAAGGAGAGATCCCATGAGATAGGACGTAAGAGACGAGTTACACAAGTCCTTATAAATCTAGACCTGAAAAAAGCCCATTAAACAACCATAGGAAAGGCAAAAGGCGATGAAGCAGTTCACTAGCTCGCTTGAAAGGAGGTTTTCCGATAGGGGACGAAGTAGCCGAGACATAAGGCGAATGGGTTGTTGGATCTATTGCCTTTTCCTCAACCAACTCAACTCAAAGGTCAGGGAAGAAGACTCCTCGCTCAGTTGTTAGGGAAGGGGAGAAAGCGCTCTTAGTAAGGCTACTAGGCGAAAGACCTACAGGCAAGGAGTCTGACGAATTCTTCTTCACCGAAGGAAAGAGTTCTACAGTTAAACTCAAGTCCTTAGAAATCAATACCAGTGCTTAAACCCCAGGCACTAAACAAAGCAAAGGCAGATAAAGGGAGTCATTCTTACTCTTTTCTTTCTTTTCTTGTTTCGGGAATGACAAAAAGTATGCCTTATCCACCAGATTAAAGCGATCACACTTACGGGTATTCCCCAGAGTGAGTCCTATTGTTGGGTTACCCATTAACACCGCACTGAATGTAGTCAGCAGGGGTTTCCCATACTACTAAAAGAACTAGAGGTAATGAAGTGCTTTGAGTCAACTAGCCCGAGAGAGGCCACTAGCCAATTAATAAACTGAGCTTTCACGTAGAAATCCACGCAATTGAATCTAATTCCGTCAAGTAAGGTGTGAGCAAACCTTAGACAGAATGAGGAATGCATGATCACACATGACATGCATCTATCATTCCTAATTCATTTATAATGCGACTAAAATGCTCATCACACAAAGGTTTAGTGAATATGTCAGCTAATTGATGCAAAGTATCAACAAAGTTAATCTCGATATCACCTTTTTGGACATGATCCCGAATGAAGTGATATCTTATCTCGATGTGCTTGGTGCGTGAGTGCTGAACTGGATTTTTGGTGATGTTAATTGCACTAGTGTTGTCACACAGCAATGGCACCTTCTTTAAGTCAATCCCAAAATATCTCAGCTGTTCCTTGATCCATAGGACTTGAGCACAGAAACTTCCTGCAGCAATATACTCAGCCTCGGCAGTTGAGAGTGCCACTGAGTTTTGCTTTCTACATGACCATGAGACAAGCGCACTTACAAGGAATTGACAAGTCCCACTGGTGCTTTTTCGATCAGTTTTGCTGACAGAAAAGTCTGCATCAGAGTATCCTACAAGTTCCAAACCTCTTCCCTTTGGATACCACAAGCCTAGGCTTCTTGTTCCTAAGAGATACCTAAAAATTCTCTTGACAGCAGAAAGGTGAGATTCTTTGGGGCAAGATTTCAATCTTGCACACAAACATACACTAAACAGAATATCAGGTCTGCTAGCAGTTAAGTATACAAGTGATCCAATCATACCTCTGTAGAGCTTTTGGTTCACTTCTTTACCTTTTTCATCTGAGTCCAGTAGCAGTCTATATCCGCTACGAACAGAGAAGGAAATGTCAGGCATACTAGTAATCGTCTTTTTTGGATACTTTGACATTTCCGCTAATAAAGCTCAGTCGAAATCTTAAACTTTGCTACAACACCGTATTTTGGGTTACTTTTACTTTTCAGGGAAGAAATCGAATTCCAAGCACTAGATTGATTAAACCCCGGGAAAAATGGTTACTTTGCCTTTTCTGCCCGGAAATAGAATTCTAAATAGATCACTTTGATTAAACCCCGGGAAAAATGGTTACTTTGAGATTTCCTTTCCTAACGGGTCATTCGAAATATGCAAAGTTGTTAAAACCCGGGATTTTAGGTTACTTTGCCTTTTCTGCCCGGAAATATCATAATAAATCTGCAAAAAAACATACTTTTCCACTGGGGTAGATAAAACTTTTCACATTTTCAATTATCTCTATGAGTGAAATTAGCAAAATAAGGTTTTGACCCTAGTATAGATAGAACTTTTTGAATTGAAATCGCGATCTATTAGGGAAAAACATGGAGTAAGCTTTTTCCACTATATGAGATAGAAGTAGGATCCGCATGATGTGAGTTATCGAAGTTGATGATTTCGTTCTCAAATTACCTTTTTCTGATTTCCTTTCACTGATTCTGAAAAGGGCTTATACTTATGAGCCACCTTCCTCTCTCTTCGATTGGTTAACAAATGTCTTCCCCCTCTCGCCAGTACGTAAGGAAGGAAATCGAGTGCACCCTATCTATCGCCGCTAACGCTCAAAAAAGGTAGTACGGTAGCGCCAGTAAAAAAGGCAGGTCTATCGGAAAGGCTGTATGATCGATCGAGTGACCCTAGTTGAATGCGGTCCCTCTCCCTTAGCCCCAGGGACTAGATAAAGGATAGAGCTTTTGCTGGTTTAGCTGGTACCGGAATCGCATAGGTGGAGTTATCACTCTCTTTTAGCTCCCGAGTTGGATAAGGTTTTGTCTTCGGTCTGCTTTCCTTGGACGAGTTCTCAAGCTGATTGATCTAGCGATCTCGGGTCTTCCCCAAAGAAAGAAAACAACTAGGCAAGATAGAAGAATGCCATGCCCCTTTCTATAGAAGAATGCCATGCCTCTTTCTTCTGCTAATTCATCTTATTTTAGTATTTTATTCGGATTCATTCCTTGTTGGATCTAGAAATCGGGTGTAAGAGCGCAGGATTCATTCGGTTGAGTCTTTGCCTTGGGTTGATCTCGTAGTTCACGAATCAGCAGTTCAAGAATCAGCTACCGATTCAAAGGAATGAAATCGAAATAGTGAAAGCGATGAAAGGGTCACCCGAAAGCCTAGTAGATCCGCCTCATTGCAGAGCCTGTAGCTACTAAGAATGACAAAAAGTATGCCTTCTCAAGCGGATTGATTAATAAGAAATCAACAGGAAAGAAAGGAAAGTAAGGCAAGTAGGTTGTAAGATAACTCGGCTTCAAAGAGCTTTTCATAAAATCCCCCAGGTTTTCCAATAAACTACGGATGAGATTAAATCACTTTTGTCCTTATGAAAGGAAGGAGCTCAAAGGAAAGAAAGGCCTACGTGTGTAGGTCTATCATCCCAGTGCTTGGCCGAGACTATCGCTCGTAAAGAAAGCGAAGGTCTTGTCACTTATATTAGAATAGATATTCTTGCATG